GTTGTAGCAACTGAAATTTTTTCCATAAAAAAGAAATCTGATTATGGGCTGTGAAGCAAAAATAAAGGGATGTGGATAAATGGAAGGATGATAGAAAGAGAGAACAAAAATATCAATGATATATGATTCCAATATGTATGGTCTATGAATCAAATCAACTCATAAAATAAAAGGCAGTGTGATAAAGCATTAATACTGATATAATCAATACTGATATAAATATATAAATAAATAAAATAATATAAAATAATAAAAAAAATAATAAAGAATAAAGAGCTTCGGGTTAATAAAAACTGAGGAGATTGACTCGAGAACGAATTTTGCCGGAAGCTCCATTGCAGAGTTCAGGCCTAACCATTAATGGAGAAGCTGTGGGAACGACGAAACCTGTGACTGCATAGGATTCTATTAAAAACGAATCCTAATAATTCATTGGGTGGGATGGCGGAACGAACCAAGAAAAAATTGATTTATTCTGAGAGGTGTCATAAATTGACTGACCCTACGAATGAAAGAGTCAATATTCGCCCGCGAAACCTTTATTTATTGGATTACCATTTTTGGCACGATTCGATAGAGGTAAGGTAAAAATAAGGATTCATTATATTCTACGTTATATTCTAAAAAAAGAAGCATATTTTCTATTTTCTATATCTAATAATATACACGTCCAGCTGTATATTTTGTATATACATCTTCCTTTGTAACAAATTAAATATCAATAAATAAATATCAATAAATGCCATTCATTACTTATAATTACTTATATTATTACTTATATTTATTTATTTATTATTACTATTACTTATAATATAATAATTATATTATTTTATTATTATTATTTATTATTTTATTATTTATAATAATTTATTATTATAAATATAATTATTATAATTATACATATGTATCTGTAATATTATTGAATCGTTTCATTCGCGAGGAGCTGGATGAGAAGAAACTCTCATGTCCGGTTCTGCAATAGAGATGGAATTAAGAAACAACCATCAACTATAACCCCAAAAGAACCAGATTTCGTAAACAACATAGAGGAAGAATGAAGGGAATATCTTGTCGAGGCAATCATATTTGTTTCGGCGGATACGCTCTTCAGGCGCTTGAACCCGCTTGGATCACAGCTAGACAGATAGAAGCGGGGCGGAGAGCAATGACACGATATGCGCGTCGTGGTGGAAAAATATGGGTACGTATATTTCCCGACAAACCTGTTACAGTAAGACCTACGGAAACACGTATGGGTTCGGGAAAGGGATCCCCCGAATATTGGGTATCTGTTGTTAAACCGGGTCGAATACTTTATGAAATGGGCGGAGTATCAGAAACTATAGCCAGAGCAGCTATTTCAATAGCTGCGTGCAAAATGCCTATACGAACTCAATTTGTTATTTCACGATAGGGATGTAGAACTAAACAAAAGGGATATTGAGGATGAAAAAACAACCGCAGGTTTATTTTTTTCTGGACGGACAATATTTCTTTTTTTCCTTCATCCTTTGCATTGAAATAACAGATTCAAATAAAAAATATATGATTCAACCTCAGACCCTTTTGAATGTAGCGGATAACAGCGGAGCTCGAGAATTGATGTGTATTCGAATCATAGGAGCTGGTAATCACCGATATGCTCATATTGGTGACGTTATTGTTGCTGTAATCAAAGAAGCAGTGCCAAATATGCCTCTAGAAAGATCAGAAGTCATTAGAGCTGTAATTGTACGTACATGTAAAGAACTCAAACGTGACAACGGTATGATAATACGATATGATGACAATGCAGCGGTCGTCATTGATCAAGAAGGAAATCCAAAAGGAACTCGAGTTTTTGGTGCGATCGCTCGGGAATTGAGACAGTTGAATTTTACTAAAATAGTTTCATTAGCTCCCGAGGTATTATAAATACTAGTAGATGACACTATGATATAGTAGGCTATCTGAAATAGATCAAATTAATAGATTGTGTCTCACGCATATACTTTTTATTTTTCAAATTTAATAATTCAAAAAAAAAAAAACAAAGAAAAAAGAAAAAAGGAAACATGTTGATTATATCAAAATTAGGAGGCACAAAAAATTATAGTTCGTTATGGGTAGGGACAATATTGCCGATATAATAACTTCTATAAGAAATGCTGACATGAATAAAAAAGGAACGGTTCGAATAGCATCTACTAATATCACCGAAAACATTGTTAAAATACTTCTACGAGAAGGTTTTATTGAAAATGTTCGAAAACATCAGGAAAATAACAAATATTTCTTGGTTTCAACCCTGCGACATAGAAAGACTAGGAAAGGAATATATAGAACCGTTTTAAAGTGTATTAGCCGACCCGGTTTACGAATTTATTCCAACTATCAACGAATTCCTAAGATTTTAGGTGGAATGGGAATTGTAATTCTTTCTACTTCTCGAGGTATAATGACAGATCGAGAAGCTCGACTAGAAAGAATTGGAGGAGAAATTTTGTGTTATATATGGTGATCCTCCTCCTCTGGTATCCTAATTTTATCTCTAACTTCCTATTTATGAAATAGAGAGGAAAAGTGAGTTATATACCTCTTCCTTCATTAGTTGATACTTCAAGGGGGTTACCTGGAATGAAAGAACAAAAATTGATTCATGAAGGTTTAATTACTGAATCACTTCCCAACGGTATGTTCCGGGTCCGCTTAGATAATGAAGATCTAATTCTAGGTTATGCTTCAGGGAGGATCCGGCGCAGTTTTATACGGATACTACCAGGAGATAGAGTAAAAATTGAAGTAAGTCGTTATGATTCAACCAAAGGACGTATAATTTATCGACTTCGCAACAAAGATTCGAACGATTAGGTGATTTTTTTAAACATTCCTTTCATGGGGACACAATTCGAAGTTCAAAAAAAAAAATATTCAAGAAACTTATTTTCTTCAAAAGAGTAGATTCGGAATTAAGGTAAGGAATAAGAAATATGAAAATAAGGACTTCTGTTCGTAAAATTTGTGAAAAATGTCGCCTGATCCGTAGGCGCGGACGAATTATAGTGATTTGTTCCAATCCGAGACATAAACAGAGACAGGGGTAATCTTTCTAAAAAAGAACTTTCTTTTCTAAAGGGGAGGACCCATGTAAGAATAAAAGATCTGTTTTAACATGAAATGGATATCTCCGTATCTTTTTTTTCTGTATATTTCTGACTCATATTTATGAGACGATAAAATATGACAAAAGCTATACCAAGAATTGGTTCACGTAGGAATGGACGTATTGGTTCACGTAAGAATGGACGTAGAATACCAAAAGGAGTTATTCATGTTCAAGCGAGTTTCAACAATACCATTGTAACTGTTACAGATGTACGAGGTCGGGTGGTTTCTTGGGCCTCCGCGGGTACTTCTGGATTCAAAGGCACAAGAAGAGGTACACCCTATGCTGCTCAAGCCGCAGCGGTAAATGCTATTCGTACAGTAGTTGATCAGGGTCTGCAACGGGCAGAAGTTATGATAAAAGGCCCTGGTCTCGGAAGAGATGCAGCATTACGAGCCATTCGTAGAAGTGGTATACTATTAAGTTTAGTACGTGATGTAACACCTATGCCACATAATGGGTGTCGACCTCCTAAAAAAAGACGTGTGTAGAAATAAGAATTAAACAGATTTCAAGAGAAATAAATGATTCAATGATCTGATCAAATATTATAATAATACTTATTATAGTATGGTTCGAGAGGAAGTAGTAGAATCCACTCGAACACTACGGTGGAAATGTGTTGAATCAAGAGTAGACAGTAAGCGTCTTTATTATGGTCGTTTCGTTCTGTCCCCGCTTATGAAAGGTCAAGCCGATACCATAGGTATTGCCATGCGAAGGGCTTTACTTGGAGAAATAGAAGGAACATGTATCACACGTGCAAAATCTGAGAAAGTAGCACATGAATATTCTACGATAGTAGGTATTGAAGAATCAGTACATGAAATTTTACTAAATTTGAAAGAAATTATATTGAGAAGTAATCTGTATGGAGTTATAGACGCATCCATCTGCGTCAGGGGGCCTAGATACGTAACCGCTCAAGATATCATCTCACCACCTTACGTGGAAATAGTTGACACAACACAACATATAGCTAACCTGACGGAACCAATTGATTTGTGTATTGAATTACAAATCAAGAGAGATCGCGGATATCGTATGAAATCCGCAAATAACTCTCAAGATGGAAGTTATCCTATAGATGCTGTATCCATGCCTGTTCGAAATGCGAATCATAGTATTCATTCTTATGGGAATGGGAATGAAAAACAAGAGATACTTTTTCTAGAAATATGGACGAATGGAAGTTTAACTCCTAAAGAAGCACTTTATGAAGCTTCTCGTAATTTGATTGATTTATTTATTCCTTTTCTACATGCGGAGGAAGAGGACATTAATTTCGAAGAAAATAAAAACAGGTTTCCTCTACCCCCTTTTACCTTTCAAGATAGATTAACTAATCTAAAGAAAAACAAAAAAGGAATTCCATTGAAATGTATTTTTATTGACCAATCAGAATTGCCTTCCAGGACCTATAACTGTCTCAAAGGGTCCAATATACATACATTATCGGACCTTTTGAATAACAGTCAAGAAGATCTTATGAGAATTGAATTTTTTCGAATAGAAGATGTAAAACAGATATTGGACACTCTACAGAAGTATTTCGCAATTGATTTATCTAAGAATAAGTTTTCATTTTAAATCCATTGTAATTATTTCATCTTCTTTTTCTATTTATAATAGAAAAAGAAAAAAAATTAGAAAGAAAAAAGAATCAAATTAGTTTTTAATCTTTGGCACGATCCGTATTTTCCCGGAATGGATCATAATAAAATAAATGTCTCTAGGGAATAATCACTTCAAAGTAAATCTTCCCTAGATACCTACATCATGGTATTTAACAGTTGAATCAATTTGAAAAAGACCTAAAGTTAGGGATTTATCAATAGGTAATGTTGCTCCAATA